CAGATTTCGAAAAGGTCAAATCCTGGATGATTCCATCATACATGATTGAGTTGCGAGAACTTCTGGATAGGTATCCTATATATGATTCTTTCTGGTTAAAGAAGCTCTTTTTAGTTGCTCGGAACCAATTAGGAGATTTTCTAGAGGAAATAGGAGCTTTTGGCAGGCGATTGAATGCTTATGGGATCCAATCAATACAGAAGAAATCTTTGAATATCAATCTCATCGATAATATCATCGATCTCATAAGTATCATACCAAATCCCATCACTTTGAGACATCTAAGTCATACAAGTAAAGAGATCTATTCATTGATAAGAAAAGGGGTGAACCGTGATTGGAATGATGATCAACCAATAGAATCCTGGGTCGCGAGCAGCGATTGGATTTTTGAGGACGAAAGAGACTTCTTGTTTCAGTTCTCCACCTTAACGATAGAAAAAAGGATTGATCAAATTCTATGGAATCTGACTCATAGTGATCATTTATCCAAGAATGAGTCTGGTTATCAAATGATTGAACAAGTGGGAGCAATTTACTTACGATACTTAGTTGACATTCATAAAAAGTCTCTAATTAATTATGAGTTCAATGCATCCTATTTAGCAGAAAGACGGATATTCCTTGCTCAGTATCAGACAATCACTTCTTTACAAACCTCGTGTGGGGCTAAGAGTTTTCGTTTCCCATCTCATGGAAAACCCTTTTCGCTCCGCTTAGACCTATCCCCCCCTAGGGGTATTTTAGTGATAGGTTCTGTAGGAATTGGACGATACTATTGGGTCAAATACCTAGCGACAAACTCCTATGTTCCTTTCATTACGCTATTTCTGAACGAATTCTGGAATCCGCCGGATTCTATTATGAATTCGATTCTGGAGGAGGTTAGCGATGTTGTTGAGGAGAGTGATGATGACGAGTGGGACGGGTGGGAGACGGACTTGGAGGAGATCTTTCCGTTTCTGAAGGAGAAGGAGGACAAAATTGAGAATATTGATGATTTTGAGGGTATTGATGATAGTGACGATACCGATTGTGACCTTGTTGATACGAAGCTGGAGCAGCTAGAGATGGATATTTTGGATTTTCTTTCGGACGTATACATAGGGGAGGTATACAGAGAAGAAGAGGAGCTAGCCGACCTATTTTTGGATTTCATCTGTCAATTCGAATTAGCAAAAGTAATGTCTCCATGCATAATATGGATTCCAGACGTTCAAGATCTGTATGTGGAGGAGTTCGATTACTTATCCCTCGGTCTATTAGTGAACTTTATCAACGGGGATTGTGAAAGAGGGCCCACTCGAGATATTCTTGTTATTGCTTCGACTCATATTCCCCAACGCGTGGATCCCGCTCTAATAGCTCCGAAGAAATTAAATACATGCATTAAGATACGACGGCTTTCTATTCCACAACAACGAAAGCACTTTTTCACTCTTTCATATACTAGGGGATTTCACTTGGAAAAGAAAATGTTCCATACTAATGGATTTGGGCCCATAAGCATGGGTTACGATCCACGAGATCTTGTAGGACTTACCAATGAGGCCCTATCGATTAGTATTACACAGAAGAAATCAATTATAGACACTAATACAATTCGATTCGCTCTTCATAGAAAAACTTGGGAGTTGCGATTCCCGCTAAGATCGATTCAGGATCATGGGATCCTTTTCTATCAGATAGGAAGGGCTATTGCACAAAATGTACTTCTAAGTAAGAATTGCCCTATAGATCCGATTATATCTATCTATATGAAGAACCAATCATGTAGGGAAGTGTATTCTTATTTGTACAAATGGTATTTCGAACTTGGAACGAGCATGAAGAAATTCACGATATTTCTTTATCTTTTGAGTTGTTCTGCCGGATCGGTCGCTCAAGATCTTTGGTCTCTATCCGGACCCGATGAAAAAAAGGGGATCACTTCTTTTGAACCCGTTGAGAATGATTCTGATCTAGTTCATGGCCTAGTAGAATTAGAAGGCGCTCTGGTGGGATCCTCACGGGCAGAAAAAGATTGCAGTCAGTTTGATAATGATCGAGTGACATTGCTTTTTCGGCCCGAACCAAGGAATCCCTTAGATATGATGCAAAATGGATTTTGTTCTATTCTAGATGGATTTCTCTATGAAAACCACTTTGACGAAGAGGAACCCGGTCGAGATGAGTCTATATTCCATTACATAGCTTGGGCTCCTAGAATATGGGACCCCTGGGGCCTTCTATTGGAAAGGGTCAATGGATTGGCCAGGCCATTTCGGGGCAGGCAGATCGGTTATGATGAAGAGATTTATGAAGAGGATGAGCCTGAAGAGAATGATTGGGAGTTCGTGCAGTTCCAGATACAAGATAGATATTCCAAAGAACAAGGCTTTTTTCGAATAAACAAATTCCTTTGGTACCCTCCAGATCCAGATCCATTCCTTTTCCTATTCGACTCCTCTGTCTCTGTATTTTCACATCGAGACTTCTGTGCAGAGGACGAGCTGTCAGA